TAATGGTTGATCAAATTTGATGGATTCACCCTCTGAAACAAGAACTTCTGGTCCTGGAGGGACAATATCAACCACTTGACGTCCATCCGATGGATCTGTTATGGTTATTTCATATCCCCCTTTTTCTTTTCGTATGATTTTGCTTACTATGCCCGCTCCTGTAGCATTATAAACTGTATTGTTACTCTTACTTCCGTCGGGATAAATCTGACCCCTTCCCCTATTTCCTCCTACATATATAGGATATTTTAAAAAGTGAACATCTTTCTTAGTAGTGGGGTCGGGGGAAAGAATAGGAAAGGTGATTTCACTATATTTCTGGCCGGGAACAGGCCCTATTACAAGAATATTTTTTTTATTAGGGCGGTAGCTCAGAAAAGACAAATTTCCTATCTTTTCTTTCATCTCGGGAGAAATACGATCGGAAGGAGCTAATTCAAACCCCTCCGGTAAAATAAGAACAGCCCCCACATTCAAACCCCCTTTCTTACCATTAGCAAGGACTTGTTTCACTTGCTTATCATAAGGAATTCGAACAACTGCTTCAAATATAGTATCGGGAAGTACTGCTTGTGGAACCTCAATATCCACGGGCTTATTAGCTAAATGACAATTAGCACATACAATACGCCCGGTCGCTTCTCGTGGATTTTCATAACCCTGCTGCGCAAAAATGGGATATGCACTTGAAACGGATGTCCGAGTTATGATATATATCATGAGCGATACGGAAATAGATCGAATAAGATGTTCCTTTATCCAAGAAAAAGTATTTCTAGTTTGCATAATCTAATCATTGGTCTGAAAATTTCTACAATAAATTGGGTAGGTCACTAGTATAGTTTCCTATCCACGATTCTGCTATTTATTGGAATTATTTTACTGGAATACTATACTATAAAAATAGTATGAAAACCCCCTAGATAGAATGTTTTTAATACTTATGTAGAACTACAAAGTAAGAAACGTTCTAATTGGATTAATATTGGTGGATCATTTATCAATCATTCATTGAATGATAAATAACCACAAGTGACGGAGATACACGATTTAAATAACGAAAAATCCAATATTTAAAAAGAGTATCGAGAATAACCGGAAAAGTGGAAACAAGACTAGATATAATTTGATCATTATGACCAAATCCAAAATCTTTGTATACAGAACCAATCATTAGTTCCCAGCCGTGGGGTGAATGAAATCCGATACATAAATCGGTTAATAAAAGAATTGAAAAAGCTTTTACTGTATCACTTAAGTTATATAGGAATTCCTGAGTCCAAGAGTTAAGAATAACAAGTTCTTGATTACCTAAAATAGAATAACCACTTAAAATAACAAAACAGATTATATTTGTCGAGAAGTGTAAAATTGTATGGATACGATCCTCGTTGTGTATCTTGATTAATTGGATCGTTTCTTTGTGGATTCCTATAAGAAGCTTTTGTAGATATGTCTCCGAGTATTCCTTGATCATTTCTTCCAAGAAGAGGATTTCTTCTAATTCTATGAACTTTTCTAGAATACTTTTTTGTTGAATATCATTCAAAAAAATTTCGGATTGGCCGATATTCGCCCAATTAATAACCCAAGATTCCATATTTTTAGTAAATAAGAGAGAAATCCACCAGGGCAAAAATACTATAGATGCAAGATACAAAAGAGGAGTGAATGCTTTCTTTTTTGCCATTTTTCGCCTGTTAATTTTTAATTAACCCACTCCATTTGTCGGACTTTATGTGATCGAATATTTCTTTCAAACATGAGTTCTAGACAGGGCATCAAACCTATGAATCTATTTTATTTGTGATTTTGTTTTGAATCTAGAAAGAATACAGAAATAGACTAAGACTCCACTTCAAGTTCGACTGAAGAAATAATACAAAATAGTGTTGCTAGATACCTCAATTCATCAAATTCCAAACAAATGTCTCCTTTCGATGAATGGCCGAAAGAAGTACTTTGAAGGAATGAATATTATTGAGATTTTGAGACGAAAGAACCCCTTATTCTATAAAAATATCCAGTATTTCAAAAAAAAAATTCCAACGATTCCCCATAGTCAAGAATAGAATAATTGAGAGAAAGATATTGTAATAGTCAAAAAAAGAAACGGCAAAACAAGTAAAAAGGTCGATTGACAAAGAAAATAATTTACAAGATATGGTTTATCTGCATCTAAAGTATCATTTAGTTATAGAAAAACAGGATTCTTGCGTTTTTTCCCTCCTGCCGAGAAAGCATTCGTTCTTCCGTCCAGTTCCTTTTCTCAAAATCAAAATACTTCAATTGGTACGCGCAAGAAATAGGCCAATTCCGCGGCTTTTTGTTCAATTTCTCGTGGAGTTAAATTCTCATCAGTACGGGTCAACGGAATAGCCCCCCGGCCTCTGATATCCATATAAAGGACACGACGGGCATAAATACCCTCTTTAACTTCTATTCGAACGGATTGAATATCTTTTATAAGGAATCGGAGGAATATGCGACGATTTTTTCCAGGAAATCCCCAACGAAAAATACACACTATTCCTTCCTTTCTATCGAATCGATCATAACCACTACCTACATTCCAGGAAATTGTGCACCACAAATAGGAACTAATAAAGAGACCCGCGATTCCGTAGAAAGACATCACGATTCCCTGTGGAAAAAAAAGGATTTGCTGAGACGGAACAAAAGATATCAAATTTCTACCAAGAAAACTGGAAATTCCAACCAACAAGAATCCTAATGAACCTAAAAAAACGATAAGGGCCCAACAAAAATTACTTAGTTTTCGAGACCCCGTTATAAGTTCTATCCATGTATCTTCTGATCGCCAACTCATACTTGATCCGATTGCATTTTATTGAAATTGAGAGAATACCCCAAATGATTTTGACTTTACTTTTTTTGTTTCCGAATGAACTTTCATCAACTAGCACTAGTTTGATGTGAACTAGCACTAGTTTAATGGGAACTTTTAGGAGTAATTCATCAAATTGTTTAGATCTAAAATAATAACATACCCCTCATATGATCCCAATATACATATTGCTATATATATAGATCCACCAACTTTACATTTTAAGCATCCAGCGATCCTGATCTATTTGAAACTGGCTAGAATTCAGTTATCTATAGATCATTTTCTGCAGACATAAGAGCTTTTTCCTTTATGTTCGGCGGAAATCACATGTTCTACTATATTTTCTTTTCCGAAATTACTATCTGTGTTATGCTACAAGTCTAAGTTAAAAAAAAAAAAGAATGAGACTGGGTCCCCTCGGATCTAAACAATCTTGTTTTTTTGAACATAAAGAAATAAAGAACCCATTGCAATTGCCGGAAATACTAGGCCTACTAAAGGCACAAAAATAGAGGGAAAATTGAAAGTTGTCATAAAATGGGGTACCTCGATTTATTATTTGTACCTGTTCTTATTTTTTTTAATATCATATTTTATATTTATACTAATTATAATTAATAATTGTAATTATTATGAATTCGTAGATTAGAGATATTAAGTATCTAAGTGAGTATATAGAATAAGTCCAAGGAATGTAGAACTAAATAAATGGACTTATTCATCTATCTATATGAAATATACATATGATAATCCATTTTATTTTTCTTCGTTTCTTTGTGTTTTGTTCTTGTCTTTGAATTTCATTTTAATATTTAATAAAGAGTTTCTTACAAATTATCGAAAGATTCATTAGAATACGACACAACCGGGATTTTTAGTGAAAACGGGATTTTCGGGAGATGCAGAAAGATACAAAACTATATATCTATTTTTTCTATAATTTGAATTTGATTATATATGTAAGATGAAATTCGTTTTATTTTCCTAATTTCACGAAAGGAAGAACTCACTTTTTATCTTGTTGGTAGAGACTTCTTAATTAGTAATCGGGAATCTAGGTAAAAAAAAAGAGTTATACGCAACTTTTGATTTTGATTCTTTCTACAATTAGATCTTAGGTCGCCAAAGAAAACTCCCTTTTTAGTTACTTTGATTCCGATAAGCTAAGATTCGGATAAGCTGACTACTTTTTTTGTTTGCTACAAATAAAATAATTGAACTTAGTGCGCTCTACTTGATTGAATTGGAATTCAAAGGAAAGAAGGCGTGGAGCTTAAATAACTCACTCAGAACGCTTTTTAAAAGATTACGCGGTACAATTAGGTCGAATAAGCCCTTCTGGAATAAATATTCAGCCGCTTGTGAACCTTCGGGTACTGTTTTATTCAATGTTTGTTCAATTACTCTTTTACCCGCAAATGCAATATAGGAATTTGGTTCGGCAATAATAATATCTCCCAACATACCAAAACTAGCTGTTACCCCACCAGTAGTAGGAGATGTAAGGATTGATACATACAATAACTTTTTATTTGATTGATAATCATATAAAGCAGACGATATTTTAGCCATTTGCATCAGGCTCAAACTCCCTTCTTGCATGCGCGCTCCCCCCGAAGCGCACACTATAATAAGAGGTAGAAATTGATTAGTAGCGTACTCAATCAAACGGGTGATTTTCTCCCCGACTACGGATCCCATACTACCCCCCATAAACTGAAAATCCATAACCCCAATTGCTACGGGAATACCATTTAGTTGACCTACGCCTGTTTGAACAGCCTCAGTTAATCCTGTCTTTCTTTGATAAGAATCAATACGATCTTTATAAGGCTCCTCCTCCGAATGAAATCCAATGGGATCCAGAGAGACCATGTCTTCATCCATAGGGTCCCAAGTACCGGGGTCGATCAAAACTTCGATTCTTTCTGAACTACCCATTTTCAAATGGTATCCACACTGTTCACAAATATTCATTTTTGATTTCAAAAATTTCTTATAATTTAATCCATAACAATTTTCGCATTGAACCCACAAATGTCTGTATTTTTGAGTTGCATCGAGATCACTAGGCCTTTCTCTTAGAGTTAAATCACTACTCTTCGCGCGGGTTCGTATACTGGACCCCCCACCTTCACTACTAGTTTTA